AGGGTGGTGAGAGGAAAAAGAGAGTTTTATTCTTGCTTTTTCGTTCCTTATTTATTTGTTCTATATGTAAGTTCGTGCGTGATTGATTTATTTGTTCTAAATGGGTTAAAGGAGTAATTGATTTAAAGGGAGGTATTTCTCATTAGTTATTATTGGTTGTTCAAGTATTCTTGTATTTAGCAATATATTTTAGTTTCGGTTAAATTTTGTGCCAGCAGCCGCGGTTATACTTTGGAAGCGTTTGAACGTGTTTGGCATTAAAGGTAGTTTGTATTATTTGTTTTGTTTATAGATTTTGTTTGTGTTGTTTTTAGGTGAAATTTTTATTGTTTTTGTTTTTCTAGTTTATAATTGGAGGCTATGAAATTTTATTTTTAAACTAGGATTAGATACCCTATTATTTTAGAATGTTAATTATTATTTGCCTGAGTAGTATTAGGTATGTTCTTGAAACTTAAAGAATTTGGCGGTATCTCATTCCGTTCAGAGGAATCTGTCTCGTTATCGATAGTCCACGCTGGGCCTTACTTAGTTGTATTTGGTTTGTATACCGCCGTTTATTGATTATCTTTTTAGGGGTTGTTATATAATTTTCTAGTTTCTTTATTTTGATGTATTTCAGGTCAAGGTGCAGCTTGTTTCTAAGTGGAATGATGGATTACATTGTTATTTGTTTTGTGTGGATTGTTGATTTAAATATTGGCATGAAATTGGATTTGGTTGTAATATTTTGTAGATTGTTAGTATGATAATAGGTTCTGGGATATGCACACATCGCCCGTCGCTCTCGTTTGGTATTATGATGAGATAAGTCGTAACAAAGTGGTTGTACCGGAAGGTGCGGCTGGATTGATATCGGATCATATCTGTTAGTTGAGTTTTCATTTACGCTGAATTATTGTGTCGTGCGATTCGACATGGTCTGATTTGTTGATTATCTTGTTTTAAAGTATTGTTGTGGTTGTTTTCTTGTTAATTAAAATATTATTTGTGTTGTTGTAATTGATTTTGATTTAATTTTTTGGCTATAGGTTATTTGTACCGTGAGGGGTAGTGGAGTGTTATTATTTTTTTAGAAGTTGACTTTATTTATTGTACCTTGTGTATCAGGGTTCATTGAATTTTATTATTTATTTTTATTTCCCGATTTTAAAGGAGTTAATGGCTTATGTTAGTTACTGTTTCATTAGTATTAATAATAAGTGGTTGGTAGTGAAATGTTATTCGTCTTTGGTGGTTTCTGGTTTTTCAGGAAATGAATTTAATTCATATGTCTTATTTAATTTCTGTTGTTTATTTACTTATTTTTATTTGACATTAAGGTTGAGGGGGATTAGCTCCTTATCTTAGTTTTATAATTGGCTTAATTATTTAATTTAGTTTGGTGGATTTTATGGTGATTTTCTATTTGATTATGTTAAAATTTTATTTATTCTTTTTTTTATTTTTTGTTATTTAAGTTATTTATTGGAATGTTTTCTTTATTTTTGGTTTGTGTAGTAATTATTGTGTAATTAGTAAATTTGTTTGGTTTAGTATGTGATGGTGAGAGATGTTAGGTGTCTTTGAGGAATTCGGCAAATTTTATGTCCGCCTGTTTAACAAAAACATCTTTTCTTGTTAGTTTTTGAAGTATGGCCTGCCCGCTGACGTTTTGGAGTTGAAGGGCCGCGGTATTTTGACCGTGCAAAGGTAGCATAATCATTAGTTCTTTAATTGTGATCTGGTATGAATGGCTTGACGAGACATTAGCTGTCTTAGAGGTATTAATTTGTTGAATTTGGAGTTTGAGTTAAAATTCTTAAATGTTTTTATGGGACGAGAAGACCCTATAGAGTTTTACAGATTTCTTATTTTTTTTAATTGTTTAGTTTTAATTTTTATTAAGTAGGAAAGGTTTGTTTTGTTGGGGTGATAGGAGGAATATTGTTTAACTCCTCTTTGTTTTTGTATATTTGTATATATTTCTTTTGATCCATGTATTTTGATTATAAGATTAAATTACCTTAGGGATAACAGCGTTATCCTCCTTGAGAGTTCTTATTGGCAGGAGGGGTTGCGACCTCGATGTTGGATTAAGGTGAATTTTCGGTGCAGTAGCTGAATTTTGATTAGGTCTGTTCGACCTTTAAAACCTTACATGATCTGAGTTCAGACCGGCGTGAGCCAGGTTGGTTTCTATCTATAAGTTATTGATATATCTTAGTACGAGAGGACCGGGTATTATGGAATAATTTCGTTTATATTGGATTTTGTTAATGTTTTACTATTTTGGCAGATAAGTGCATTGGATTTAGAATCTATTAATGTGAAATTTTTATTTTACAAGTAGTATAATATGCTTGATTTATTTTTTCTTGTTATTATTTTCTTGTTGTTAATGGTTTTTGTTATAGTTGGGGTGGCTTTTCTTACTTTATTAGAGCGGAGGGTTTTAGGTTACGTTCATATCCGAAAGGGCCCCAATAAGGTTGGGTTTGTTGGTATTCTTCAGCCTTTTAGAGATGCTATTAAGTTGTTTTCTAGGGAACAGTATTTTCCTCTTGTTTCTAATTATTTAATTTATTATTTTTCTCCTATTTTTGGGTTCTTTCTTTCCTTGTTGGTTTGGTTATTGATTCCTTATATGAGTGGTTTTGTTTCCTTTGAGTTGGGTTTATTGTTTTTTTTGGCTTGTACAAGTTTAGGGGTGTATACTGTTATAATTGCTGGCTGATCTTCTAATTCTAGTTATTCTTTGTTGGGCGGGCTTCGAGCCTTGGCTCAAACAATTTCTTATGAGGTGAGATTGGCCTTTATTTTGCTTTCTTTTGTTGTTCTGGTCTGTAGATATAACTTGGCTTACTTTTATTTTTTCCAGGTTTATTTATGATTAATTTTTCTTTCTCTTCCTTTGTCTTTTATTTGATTTATTTCTTGTTTGGCTGAAACTAACCGTACTCCCTTTGATTTTGCTGAGGGGGAGTCTGAGCTTGTTTCTGGGTTTAATGTTGAGTATGGTAGTGGGGGGTTTGCTTTGATTTTTTTGGCTGAGTATGCAAGTATTTTATTCATAAGATTGTTATTTTGTATTATTTTTTTAGGGGGAGATCTATATTCTTTCTTTTTTTATGTTAGGCTTGCTTTTATTTCTTTTTTATTTATTTGGGTGCGGGGAACTATACCTCGGTTTCGGTATGATAAGTTGATGTACTTAGCTTGGAAGAGATTTTTGCCTCTTTCCTTGAACTATCTTTTGTTTTTTATTGGCGTTAAGTGTTTTGTCTTTTCTTTGTTATAGTGTATTAATTTGAGTATGTTAAGTTAATAGAAGATTTAAACTTCTTTCATAATGTTTTCAAGACATTAGGCTTTATATTCTATAGCTTTTTAACTTTAGTTTGTTATTTTGTCTCATATTTTTGTTGTTATAGGGCTTACAATGTAGTATATAAAGTATGCTACTGTTAAAATTTGTCCTGTTAGGATGTATGGGTCTTCTACTGGCCGGGCCCCGATTCATGTTAGTAAAATTACTGTGTTTGTTATTGTTCAGAATAGGATTTGGTTGATTGGGTAGAATTGTGTTCCTCGGAATTTGGATTTGTTTATTGGTATGATGAATAAGATTGCGATTGATAGGGCTAGGGCGATTACCCCTCCTAGCTTATTGGGGATCGATCGTAGGATTGCGTATGCAAATAGGAAATATCATTCTGGTTGAATGTGTACTGGTGTAACTAATGGATTTGCTGGGATGAAGTTGTCTGGGTCTCTTAGAATATATGGTTCTTTTAGGGTTAGAATGGTTAGTAGTATAATGGTTAGTGTGAATCCAAAGATGTCTTTTACGGTAAAGTATGGGTGGAATGGGATTTTGTCTGTGTTTTTGTTTAGCCCTAAGGGGTTATTTGATCCTGTTTGGTGAAGGAATAATAAGTGGATTAGTACTATACCTGCAATTACAAATGGTATTAGGAAGTGAAGTGCAAAGAATCGTGTAAGTGTTGCGTTGTCTACTGCAAACCCTCCTCAGACCCATTGTACTACTTCTTTTCCTACGTAAGGGATTGCTGATAGTAAATTTGTAATTACTGTTGCTCCTCAGAATGATATTTGTCCTCATGGCAGGACATATCCTATAAATGCTGTTGCTATGGTTAAAAATAGGATTGCTACTCCTACTGATCATGTGTGTGTGAAGTTATATGATCCATAATATATGTTTCGGCCTGTATGTAGGTAGATGCAGACGAAGAATAAGGAAGCTCCATTTGCATGGAGGGTTCGTAGTAGTCAGCCATAGTTTACGTCTCGACAAATATGTCTTACTCTTCTGAAGGCGGCGTCGATGTTTGGACAGTAATGTATGGCTAGGAATAGCCCGGTTGCGATTTGGGCTACTAAGCAGATTCCCAATAGTGATCCGAAGTTTCATCATCCTCTGATTGTTGATGGGGTTGGTAGGTCTACTAGTGCATCATTCGCGATTTTAAATAAGGGGTGCTTATTTCGTGTGGGTTTATTCATTATCTTGTGTGTCGGAGGGGCCCCTTGGATACATTAATGATGTTTACTACTACAATTAATGTTAATAATATATAGATTACTAGTATTGTTGTTATTATTCCTATTATTTGGTTGTATATAACGGTTGTTGTGGTTATAATTTCATTTTCTATTATTGTGCTGTGTATATTTATTTCTTTGTTGTTTGTTACTACAGGTATTATGTATATTGTGATAGGTAGTAGGATTGATGATAATATTAGTATTTTATTGGATGGTGAGAATATTTCGTTTGATGCTAATCTTGTCATGTATATAAATAGTACTAGTATTCCTCCAATTATGATTATGAATAAGATGTAGGAGAATCAATAGCTTCTGTATATTGTGCCTCTGATTAAGCATACTATGGTTGTTTGTATTAGTAGTATTAATCCTATTGCTATAGGATGTTTTATTTGTGTGAATATTAGTCTTGTTATTGCTCTTATGGATATAAATAGTTTTGTTATATCAGGGGGTATTTTATATAAAATGTTAGTTTTGGGGATTAATGAAATGGTATTGATGCCTTTCCTCTGAAGTTTTAAAAGGATGACCTTATTTTTGATTTACAAGACCAATATTTTTATTAAATTATTAAAACTTATTTAATGCCAATGTGATTATATTTTTTTATTTCTTATTTTTGTGGAATTTGGGCTTTCTCTTCTAGTCGTAAGCATCTGTTGATTACTTTGTTGAGATTGGAGTTTGTTGTGTTGGTTCTTTATTTTTCTGTATATTTTTATCTGTGTAGGTTCAATTATAATTTATTTTTTGTTGTTTATTTTTTGGTTTTTTCTGTTTGTGAAGGGTCTCTGGGGCTATCTATTTTGGTTTCTATAATTCGTAGTCATGGTAATGATTATTTTCAATCTTATAGAGTTCTTCAATGTTAAAGTTTCTTTGTTTTTTGATCTTTTTAACCCCGTTGTGTTTCTTTTCTGTGGCTTGGTGGTTGATTTGTTCTATAATGTTTTTTATTTCTTTTATTTTTATATTTTTCTTCCCATACTTTTTTTGCTGAGGAGGATTGGGCTATATTTTTGGTTGTGATTTGATCTCCTATGGTCTTATTCTTCTTAGTTTATGGATTTGTGTTCTTATGGTCTTGGCCAGAGAGTCTGTTTTTCGTTCAATATATTTTTCTGGGTTCTTTCTTTTTGTTGTTATTGCTCTTGTTATTTTGTTGTATTGTACTTTCAGAAGAATCAGTCTACTTTCATTTTATATTTTTTTTGAAAGTAGACTGATTCCTACTTTGTTTTTAATTTTAGGTTGGGGGTATCAACCTGAGCGTGTACAAGCCGGGATTTATTTGTTGTTTTATACTTTGTTGGCCTCTCTTCCGTTGTTGGTTGGTATTTTATTTATTTATAATTCTTTGGGTTCTTTATGTTTGTTTTTTCTGAGGGGTAGTTTGGATTTGGTTGGTGGTTTATTTTATGTTTGTATGGTTTTTGCCTTTCTGGTTAGGATGCCTATATTTATAGTTCATCTGTGACTTCCTAGGGCTCATGTTGAGGCTCCTGTGTCTGGATCAATAATCTTGGCTGGTGTTTTGTTGAAGTTAGGGGGATATGGTCTTCTTCGTGTTTTTCCTATGTTGTTTAAGTTCGGGTTTAATTTTGGTGTTGTTTGGGTTTCTTTGAGTTTGGTTGGGGGATTATTTGTTAGTTTATTTTGTATACGACAGACTGATTTAAAGTCATTAATTGCTTATTCTTCTGTGGCCCATATAAGTATGGTTATTGGTGGTATTATAACTTTAAATTATTGGGGAATCTGTAGATCTTTTGCTTTAATAGTGGCTCATGGTTTGTGTTCTTCTGGTCTTTTTTGTCTTTCTAATATTTCTTATGAACGGTTTGGTAGACGGAGTCTTTTAATCAATAGGGGTTTAATTAATTTGATACCTAGAATGACTATGTGGTGATTTTTATTAAGATCTTGTAACATGGCGGCTCCTCCCTCTTTAAATCTTTTGGGGGAAATTGGTTTGTTGAGTAGTTTGGTTTCTTTCTCTTGGTATCTTATGTTTGTTTTGATTTTTTTATCTTTTTTTAGTGCTGCTTATACACTTTATTTGTATTCTTACAGTCAGCATGGGTCTGTTTATTCTGGGGTTTATTCTTGTTCTTTAGGGTATGTTCGTGAGTTTTTATTGTTGTTTTTACATTGGTTTCCGTTGAATTTGATTATTTTGAGGGCGGATATTGCCGTTTTTTGGGTTTAATTAGATTTAAATAGTTTAAGGTAAAATATTGGTTTGTGGTGCCAATGATATATAGTTGTATTTTAGATTTATGTTTATGTCTATTTGTTTTGTTAGTTTTATTTTTTTATTTCTTTTGGGAGTATCTAGTTGTGTTTTGGGTTCATATTTTATTATAAATGATTTAGTTTATTTTGTTGATTGGAATATTATTACGTTAAACGGTAGATCTATTATTATAACTTTTTTATTTGATTGGATGTCTTTGTTGTTTATGGGTTTTGTTTTTATTATTTCTTCTTTGGTTATTCTTTATAGAGATGATTATATGTTTGGTGATATAAATATTATTCGGTTTATTCTATTGGTTTTGATGTTTGTTGTTTCTATAATATTTTTGATTATTAGCCCAAACTTAATTAGTATTTTATTAGGTTGGGATGGCTTGGGTTTGGTTTCTTATTTGTTGGTGATTTATTATCAGAATGTAAGGTCCTATGGTGCTGGAATGTTGACTGTCTTGTCTAATCGAATCGGTGATGTTGCTTTATTAATGGCTATTGCCTGGATAATTAACTTTGGTAGTTGGAATTTTGTTTATTATTTGGAATTTTTATCCGGTTCTTTTGAGATGGGGCTGATTTCTTTTCTTGTTGTTTTGGCAGCTATGACTAGGAGCGCTCAAATTCCCTTTTCTTCTTGGCTGCCGGCAGCCATGGCTGCCCCTACTCCTGTATCTGCTTTGGTTCATTCTTCTACTTTGGTTACTGCGGGGGTATATCTTCTTATTCGTTTTAGTCCCTCTTTTAATTATTGATTGAATGTTTTTTTGCTGTTAGTTTCGGGTTTGACTATGTTTATGGCAGGCCTTGGGGCAAATTTTGAGTTTGATTTGAGGAAGATTATTGCTTTATCTACTCTTAGACAGCTGGGCCTTATAATTATGACTATTTCTATTGGCCTTTCTGGTTTGGCTTTTTTTCACTTATTGACTCATGCGTTATTTAAGGCCCTGTTATTCATGTGTGCTGGGGGAATTATTCATTCTATGGGAGATTCTCAAGATATTCGGTTTATAGGTGGGTTGTCTATTTATATGCCTTTTACTTCTTCTAGTTTAATAGTTTCTAATTTTGCTCTTTGTGGCATGCCCTTTTTGGCTGGTTTCTATTCCAGGGACTTTATTTTGGAGATGTTTTCTATGAGATACCTGAATATTTTTGGTTTCGCGTTGTTATTTGCCTCTACTGGCTTAACTGTTTGTTATTCTTTCCGTTTATTTTATTTCGTTCTATGTGGTGATTTTAATTTTGTTCCTACTCATTCTATGATTGAGATTAATTATAACATAATGATTGGTATGATTGGTTTGTTGATTATGTCCATTTTTGGTGGGGGCTCTCTTATATGATTGATTTGTCCAACACCATCTATAATTTGTTTGCCTTATTATTTAAGGTTTCTTACTTTATTTGTGGTGTTTTTAGGTGGCTGGCTGGGTTATGAGATCGCTGGGTTAGCTTTCGGTGATAAATTATTTTCGATGGGTTTGTATGGTATTACTTCATTTTCTGGGTCTATGTGGTTTATGCCTTTTTTTTCTACTTATGGTGTTTCCTTTGTCCCTCTAGTAATTGGGCATAGAACAACAAGGGTTTTTGATTCTGGTTGGATAGAGTATTTTGGTGGTCAGGGCTTATATTTGGTTCTTTTTAATTTGGGTAGGGTTAATCAATGATTTCAGTATAATAATCTAAAGGTGTTTTTAGGTTTCTTTGTTATGTGGGTTGTTATTTTATTATTTGTTCTTATTTTCTACTTGAATAGCTTATATGTTAGAGCGCGACGCTGAAGATGTCGATGAGGTATTTATTACCTTTAAGTATTTATAAAAGAGCTTCTTTGTCTTTACAGTGAAAATGTAATGTTTATTCTAAACTATATAAATGTATAGAAGTGTAAACGGATTTTAACCGCTATAGTGATAAGTTAGCAGCATTCACTTTTCTTTCACTTCTTTAACAGGAATTTTTATTCAATTTTATTATTAACAATAATATACCTCTTTTTGGTTTCAGTTAAAAGATTCAAAAAGCGGGGATGAAAGATTCATCTAAGATCAGGTCGAAACTGACTGCAATGTTTGCTTCTCGCTTAGTCTGGGGACGATAAGGCTAACTACTATAAGTAGTACTTTTTGAATGCAACTCAAGTGTTATTATTAACTATAGCCCCCTTTTAGTTTGATCATTCAAGAGATCCTTGATTTCATTCGTGGTATAGTCCAATAATTAGGATTAGTAGGAATGCGGTTCTGATGATTATTCATGATTTTATGTTTGATGTTATTACGGTGATTGGTATTGGTAGTAGTAGTGCAATTTCTACGTCGAAGATCATGAAAATTACTGCAATTAGGAAAAATCGTGATGAGAAGGGTAGTCGTGCAGAGTTTTTTGGGTCAAATCCACATTCAAATGGCGATCTCTTTTCTCGGTCTTCATTGATTTTTTTTGAAATTAAGGTTGCTAAAATTATAATTGCTGCTGATAAGAGGATAGTTACTGTTGCTGCTGTTGTAATTATTATCATTACTTATCTTGTTTTTCACAAATTTCTTGATTGGAAGTCAAGTATACTTTTATTGTATTAGATAAATATTGGTTTATATTATCTTCCTCATCAGTAGATTGAAATGTATAAGAACAATCAAACTACGTCTACGAAGTGTCAGTATCATGCTGCTGCTTCAAACCCGAAGTGGTGATTTGATGAAAAGTGTAGTGTTGTGTGTCGTAGAAGACATGTGGTTAGAAAGGTCGTTCCGATAATTACGTGTAGTCCGTGGAATCCTGTTGCTACAAAAAATGTTGAACCATATGCTGAGTCTGCAATTGTGAATGGTGCTTCGATATATTCATATGCTTGTAGTGCTGTGAAGTATAGCCCTAGTAGAACTGTGAAGAATAGTCCTTGGGTCGCTTGGGTGGCGTTATTTTCTAATAGTCCGTGGTGTGCTCAGGTTACAGTTACCCCTGATGCTAAAAGAATTGCTGTATTTAGGAGAGGTACTTGTAGTGGGTTGAAGGGTTGGATTCCTGTGGGAGGTCAAGTTGATCCTAATTCAATCGTTGGGGAAAGTCTTCTATGGAAAAATGCTCAGAAGAATGATACGAAGAACAATACTTCTGATACAATAAATAGGATTATTCCCCATCGTAGTCCTTTTGTTACTATTTTTGTATGTAGACCTTGGTATGTTCCCTCTCGGGTTACGTCCCGTCATCATTGAACTATAGTCAAGATGGTAATAATTGCTCCAATTCTTAATAAGCTGTCGTCATACTGATGAAATCATTTGACTAACCCTATTAAGGTTACTATTGCTCCAATGGCTCCTGTAAGGGGTCATGGTCTTTTGTTTACTATGTGGAATGGGTGGTTTTCGTGTACTGACATTAATTAACTTCTCTAGAATATAAGGTGCTTAAAATTGCAAATACGTATGATTGGATGATTGCTACTGCTGCCTCTAGAATTAATAGGAGGATTTGTGCAATGATTAATACAATTAATAGTGTATATCTTATAGATGGCCCATTATTACCTAGTAAAGTTAGTAGTAGATGCCCTGCAATTATGTTTGCGGTTAGTCGTACTGCTAGTGTTCCTGGTCGGATTATATTTCTGATTGTTTCAATGATGACTATGAAGGGTATTAGCATAGTTGGTGTACCTTGCGGCACTAGGTGTTCGAATATGTGATTGGTGTTTTTGATTCATCCGAATAATATGAATCTTATCCATATTGGTAGGGCTAAAGTTAGTGTGAGGGTTAGGTGTCTCGTTCTGGTAAAGATGTATGGAAATAATCCTAAGAAGTTATTTATTAAAATTATTAGGAATAGTGAAGCTAAGATGAATGAGTTTCCTTTATTTTCGTTTCCTTTTCTTAAAATTGTTTTTATTTCTTGGTGTAGTTTATTTGTTAATAGGCTTACTATTATATTGTTTCGTGATGGTACCAACCAAATTCTCGTTGGAATTAGAAGTAATCCGATAGCTGTTCTTGTTCAGTTTAATGATAAGTTATTAATTTCTGTTGTTGGGTCAAAGATTGAGAATAAATTACTTATCATTTTCAGTTTGTTTTATGGGTGTTAATGGTTTTCTTTGTTTTTCTTTGTTTGTTTGGTGATTGGGCAAAGTAGTTTATGATGTTAAATATTAGGAATGTTATTAAGAATGTAATGTATAGTAATGTTCATTCTATTGGTATTATTTGAGGTATAAAAGGATATCTTTATGATTATTTCAGTTTGACATTCTGATGTTATTAATTAACTAATCCTTTGTCATCAGAGATATTTGCTAGAATATCATGAGCTGGTTTAAGAGACCATTACTTGCTTTCAGTCATCTGATGATTCTCTTATCTTTGATACTCAATTAATAAATTGGTTTGTTGATACACTTTCAATTACGATGGGTATAAATCTATGATTTGCTCCGCAGATTTCTGAGCATTGTCCATATAGGAGGCCCGGCCGGTTGATTGAGAATCTGATTTGGTTGAGCCGTCCTGGGGTGGCATCTGTTTTTACGCCTAGTCTTGGCACTGTCCAAGAGTGTAATACATCTGCTGCTGTTACGATTATTCGAATGGGTGAGTTTATTGGTAAGACTACTCGGTTGTCTGTGTCTAGGAGTCGGAATGCGTCAATTGGTTGGTCTTCTTGTTGTACTATGTATGAGTCAAACTCAAGTTTTGTAAAGTCCGAATATTCATAACTTCAATATCATTGATGTCCTACTGTTTTTAGTGTTATTACTGGGTTGTGGATTTCATCTATTAGATATAACAGTCGTAATGAGGGAATGGCAATGAATACTAAAATAATTGCGGGCGCAATGGTTCATAAGGTTTCAATTATTTGTCCTTCTAGGATGAATCGTCTTGTTTGTTTATTTTGGATAATTCTGATTATTGTATAAAATACTGCTGTGATAATTATTAATATAATTATTAAGGCATGGTCGTGAAAGAAGATTAATTGTTCTATAACAGGCGATGCTCTATCTTGTAGTGTTAAGTTTAATCATGTTGCCATTGATTTCTAATGAAAGTTTAAACTTTATTTATGGAGCTTAAATCCACCGCACTTATCTGCCACGTTAGATACTTTAATTAGTTAGAGAGATAGTTGGTAGTTCTGAATATCTGTGTTCTGCCGGCGGAAGATTTTGTAATCATTCTACTGAGTTTCTTGTATGTGTAGGGAATAGAATTGGTCGGTTTGATGTAATTCTTTCTCATATGATGAATAAGAATATTATTACTCTTACGAATGAAATAGTTGATCCTATAGATGAAATGATGTTTCATGTGGTGTATGCATCTGGGTAGTCTGAATATCGTCGTGGCATACCGGCTAGTCCTAGGAAGTGTTGGGGAAAGAATGTTAAATTTACTCCTACAAATATAACGGTGAATTGAGCCTTTAATCATTTTGGGTTTATTGTTAGTCCGGTGAATAGTGGGAATCATTGCACAAATCCTCCTATGATCGCGAACACCGCGCCTATTGATAGTACATAATGGAAATGTGCCACTACATAATAGGTGTCATGTAGAACAATATCAATTGATGAGTTTGCTAGTACTACCCCTGTAAGCCCTCCTATTGTGAATAGAAATACAAATCCTAGTGCTCATAGGCAGGCTGCTCTATATGTCATTCGGGTTCCGTATATTGTTGCTAATCATCTGAAGATTTTGATTCCTGTTGGTACTGCAATGATTATTGTTGCTGATGTAAAGTATGCTCGTGTGTCAACATCCATTCCTACTGTGAATATGTGGTGGGCTCACACTACAAATCCTAGTAATCCAATTGCTAATATTGCGAAAATTATACCAAGGTTCCCAAATGCTTCCTTTTTCCCTCTTTCGTGGCAGATGATGTGGGATACTATTCCAAATCCTGGTAGAATTAGGATATAAACTTCAGGGTGTCCGAAGAATCAGAATAGATGTTGATATAGGATTGGGTCACCTCCTCCTGCCGGGTCGAAAAATGATGTATTTAGGTTACGGTCTGTTAGCAATATTGTAATTGCTCCTGCTAGTACCGGTAGGGATAGTAGAAGTAGTAGGGCAGTAATAGCGATTGATCATACAAATAGTGGAATTCGTTCGGGTTTTATACTTTTTGGTTTTATATTGATTGTGGTTGTAATAAAGTTCACTGCTCCCAGGATTGATGATACTCCTGCCAGGTGTAGTGAGAAGATTGCAAGGTCTACAGATGCCCCGGCGTGAGCAATACCTCTTGCAAGAGGAGGGTAAACAGTTCAACCTGTTCCTACCCCACTTTCTACAGTTCTACTTGTTAGCAATAGGGTTAGGGATGGGGGAAGTAATCAGAATCTTATGTTGTTTATTCGTGGGAAAGCTATGTCTGGGGCTCCAAGTATTAGAGGTACTAGTCAGTTTCCAAAGCCTCCAATTATGATTGGTATAACTATGAAGAAAATTATAACAAAGGCGTGGGCTGTGACAATGACGTTGTAGATTTGATCATCTCCAATTAGGGATCCTGGTTGTCCTAGTTCTGTTCGAATAAGTATTCTTAATGAAGTTCCAACTATTCCTGATCAGGCTCCAAATACGAAATATAAAGTTCCAATGTCTTTGTGATTAGTTGAGAAGAATCATCGGGTGAAGATTAGTGGGATGGCTGAGATTAATAAGTAGGCGATAGGCTGTAAATCTATTTAGGAGCATTCACGTTGCTCTTCCACTAGTTCTGATGAGCCTTGTATTCATTTTGTGATTACAGAATGCAATTCTGTAGGGGTGAGAGTTAAGACTTACCAAGGCCTAAAGGAAGCCCTTTATTTATAGCTTTGAAGGTTATTAGTTTGCTTTTAACTTAAGGCCTTCACTTTTAATTAATGTTGGTAATAACTGTGCAGATTACTATTCCTGCTAAGGAGATTGATGATAATATTACTGCTGTCATGGTTTTTGTTAATTCATTTTTGTGGGATTTTAAGTTTCATTTTGGCTCTGTATTCAAAATCATAAATCTTGAGTAAGAAATTTTTAGGTAGTAGTATAAAGTGATTAGTGAGGTCACTACTACAATTACTGCTAATGGGGCCATATTGTTTATAACTATTGCTTGAATAATAATTCATTTGGGTAGGAATCCAAGAAAGGGGGGCAGCCCTCCTAAAGAAAGTAGGGATGTAAATATTATGAATTTTATTAGTGTGGTTTCTTTGTTTGTTAGTATAATTTGGTTGATAAAAGATGTTCCGGACAGTTTGATTGCAGATACCGCTGTTAATGCCAATGTTGAATAGATTATGAAGTATACTATTCATAGATTTTCACTGGTGGTTAGTGCAATCAATATTCATCCTGTGTGGTTGATAGACGAATAGGTCAGGATTTTTCGTATTGAGGTTTGGTTTAAACCTCCAATTGATCCTACAATTGTTGATAGCAAAATAACTCTTAATGTGAAGGCATTGATTTCAATCAGGTACGATATTAATATCAATGGGGCTGCTTTTTGCACTGTTATTAGTAGTGCGCAGTTTTCTCATCTTAATCCCTCTATTACTCCTGGGAATCATCAGTGAAGGGGGGCGGCTCCACTTTTTAACAGGAGAGGGGTACAAATGATTATTGGTGTGTAGTTATTTCTTTCGAATGTAAATAGGTCCTCTGCTAGGGTTTTCATTACTACTATGAAGAGTAGTGTTGCTGAGGCTAGTACTTGTACAATGAAATATTTTAATGAGGCTTCTGTGTTATATATATTTTTGACGTTGGACATTAGGGGGATAAAAGATATTAAATTGATTTCCAAACCTATCCATGCTCCTAGTCACGAATTGGAGGATACAGATATTAATATTCCGCCTACTAGAGTAGTTAATAAAAGGATTTTAGTAGAGTTTCTGGGCATTAGAGAAGAGAGTTTTACTCTATTTATGGGGTATGAACCCATTAGCTTTATTTAGCTTACTTTTCTGGGTTGAGGGTTGATTGTTACACCTTGGTGTATGGTGCACGGTGGCTTTTGATGCTTACTGGTGATAGTTTAATTCTGTTAGGTGTAATGAAGGTAGTTTTATGCTTTACTACATATTTTATCCTATCACGATAGTCCTTTAATCAGGCTCATCATT